GATTATCAATCGATTTGATAATAATGCAAGGATTACCCAGTAATCCGTCTTGCTCTCACTAAAGTGATATCCATATAGATATCTATATATCACTTGTGACTTTCTTTGTTACAAAACAAAAATTTGAATCTAAAATTCAAATGATTAAAATGAAATCATAAGAAGGAATATGTAAGCTACCCACTTGATTTCCATGGGATTGTAGTTCAATTGGTCAGAGCACCGCCCTGTCAAGGCGGAAGCTGCGGGTTCGAGCCCCGTCAGTCCCGGCGGATTCAATACATCAACTCCCCTTTTTGTTTCGGGGCAAGGGGATGAAAATGGTTTCATTTATCTTTTTGTTTTATTTTTCTTTTTTCATAAAGCAAAAGTCGATTATTTTAACTAGGGTAGAGAGACATATGTAAATTAATTATAATTATTGAGAGCATTCAACACTTCAAGAAAGAGATACTGTATGGGGTTTCCGCTTTTTGTCAACTGATCTCCCATTAATTCGTGTAGGAAAATGGAATAGGATAGCGTATAATACATTTGCCAAGAGTACCTATATATACTTTTCTTTCTATGAAGTCAAGGAATTTTCAATAGTTCGAATCCAACCAAGGAAAGAGGATATTTTAAAAATAAAGATAAAATGCGTCTTCCCTAATGAATATGCTCTTTTTAAAGATTAGAGTCGATGTTGAAGAAAAAACTCGTAAGAAAAATTAACTCGTTAATTTTTTGGAATATTTTCTTTTTTTTTTACTGGGACTCGTCTTTGTCACATTTCCTTTCTTTGTTTTCCAAAATGATGATAGACCCTTTAAATTTTTTTTAATTTCAAATTGAACTTCGTACTTTTTGTCTCTATTTGATTTCTATTGTTTATTTAAGGTTCTTTAGAAACTATTTTTGTAAAGAATCGAAGTAGAAAAGGTTTTTTTATGATACTTCATCAGATGATTGTACAAGGAAAGTAAACTACTAGGTTGTAGAAAAGAAAGCCGGGAAAAAGAATCATAAATTAATATTTTTTGATTGGATCAGGAATCTCATTATGTATTCGGTGTGGATAAAAGATCTTCCTATGTTATACTATTAAATTCTTGACGATGAATCGATTTTAGATTTTATAGCTCCGATATTGTTATTCATGATATTTCTTTCATTCGATATCATCGAAATCTAATTCATCTGAGTGAGTTTACAAGCGAAAGATTTCTCATCTCTATGGGATTAAATCCCGAGATATTCCAAAGAAAAAAAAAAATAATAATAACCGATTAAATTATGGAAGTAAATATTCTTGCATTTATTGCTACTGCACTCTTCATTCTCGTTCCTACTGCTTTTTTGCTTATAATTTACGTAAAAACGGTTAGTCAAAATGATTAATTTGAATACAATTTTACTATGAATGAAAAAAAAAAGATTTCAATTTCTCGTCTTAAATGAAAGGAATGCATTAGACTCAGTAGTAGTATCCTAAGGGGCCCGCTAGTATGGTAGAAAGAGATCTCTTTCTACCATACTAGCCGTTTTGGTTATTGTAATGTATTTGGTTATTGTAATGTATAAAGATACAAGTAAAATATCTTAATATAAAGGAATCCACCTATATCTCTCTTTTTCTTTATATTTATAAACGTCAATATAAATTAAATAGAATATGAAATGTATGTACATACTTTCTCAATTTCATTTGTTTGTTTGATCCATTTAATACAGATAATCCCAATTCGATGGAAGCTTCTTCAGATTTCGAAAGGGGTTACCCCATGAATGGTTAACCGTGTAAACCCTGATATAAAACTAGAAAATGAGTCAATAAAACAAAACATAAATCAAATTTCTAAAAAAAAATCTTAAAAAAAATTGCCGAACGGTATAGAAAACTCAAACAATTGATACAGGTTGATAGAGTTTGATTATTACCGCAATTAGAAGTATTTCTAGAGTCCACTTCTTCCCCACACTACGAGAGAGAGGGAAAATGTAAAAACTACCATTAAAGCAGCCCATGCGAGACTTACTATATCCATGTGAATTCTGTCCCCTATTTCTATGAATATGAATATGAAGAAACTATTCCATTATTGTTCACTAATAATAGTGAAATCACTGGTGCAGAGTCAAAAAAAGGGAGAGGTATTTGGTCACCATTGATGAACTACTCCAAAAAATCCACTTATCTTATAATGAGTTATTCTTATTATAGAATTTCTAGTAGAATCGACAAGATGTAAACACAAGCAAACGGACACTTTTCGAAGTATCCAAGGAATCTGACTCACATGTAGAAAGAATAAGACTTTTTCTTTCTTTTATCGTTTTTTATTTTTTTTTTGAAGTAAAATGAAAGGCAATTCTTCATTTAATCTAATATTGATTGAATGTCTGAGCATTCCGAGACTTTCATGAGTCTGTATCCAAAGTATCTTAGGTCCTTTCCAAAACTATTAATTTAATTCCCTCTCTGGCTATCCAATCTAATTGAAGACTCAGTAAGTGGAACTAAATTAGTAGTGGCAAGTAAAGATTTACGGATTTCCCTACACTACTTTAAGTTTTCCTTGAATCTGATAGGCAAAACTTTAGGTTAGAGAATAGAACCTCGAGAGCCAGGGGCTTAGAATAACGAAAAGAAAGTATCAAGAGTCTTTTCCTACGTTTGTTATAATAGGGGATTTAAAGTCTGTTGTTGAGGCGGCACCCGGATTTGAACTGGGGAAAAAGGATTTGCAGTCCCCCGCCTTACCACTCGGCCATGCCGCCAAAACCATAGAAACTAGATTCCAATTTTCTTTTTTTTTTTTCAACTCCGAAAAAAATCTATATATAGATTTTTTTATTTTCAGTCACAAAATATAGAATCCAGTACAAACCAGAACCATTAACTATTGACTGTAAATTCATGACCATTTTTGAATTAAAATTCAAATCTACATTTTTTTATTTCTAATAATATTAAGAAAATCATTAGAAATGGATTTATAACTACTCTATATTGAATTGAGTTTTTTCAATTAAAAAGAAATCTTCTTCAATTTCAATTATAACAGTAATGATGAGTATATGTAAACCCCAGAATCAGAACATACGTTATACAGTTATAGTTCTATAATGGGGTATTTTATCTCTCTAGGGATCAGTAATTCTCAATAAATTTTTATATTTCAATTTTTCATTGAATACCTTGAAGAGAAAATTTCCTTTTTGATAGAGCACAGCATGTGCTGTCCCAAATAGAACTAACTGTACCACAATAAAAGAAGAAAAAGAGACATATATATCTGTGCATTCTTTTTTATTTTAATAATAAAAAAAATTAATAAATAAAAAAACACAAGTTTTCTTACCTACTTCAATTCAATGATATTCTAACTATTCTATTCAAAATAGGTAAAAATCAATCTCTTTTCTGCAAATATTTTTTTGAACAATGAAATACAAATACATGAAAAAGTAACGTGGTTAAAAAAAAAGTTTTCTATTTATTATATGTTTATCTGCTCGAACAGATCCAATGATGAATACATTTTTTATGGTATGCAATCGAATTGGAATACGTAATATCATAGGTGAAAATGAAATTACTTTTTTTTTCTAGTCTTTACAAAACTACGTAAGTTCCAGTGGTATTTCTCAATTCTGTTCCATTTGGATCTATTTCTTATAAAAAATTCCAATTGAATCTAGTCTCCGTTCATACGTATTTCATACATTCCATATATCTTGGAGTTGGATAAAATTTCATGTGATTCAGTAAACAGAATAGAAATTCCATTATTGCTAGATCGAATTCTATGGATATGATTCGGTGAAGAATGAGAGATGGGATGGGATTTTTTCAATAAACGGATAAATGGGAAATTCAAAAAAGATGCTTGGGGATGGAAAAGAGGGAACATCTACAATACCCGGATTTAATCAGATACAATTTGAAGGGTTTTATCGGTTTATTGATCGGGGTTTAATAGAAGAACTTTCTAAGTTTCCAAAAATTGAAGATATAGATAACGAAATTGAATTTCAATTATTTGTGGAAACATATCAATTGGTAGAACCTCTGATCAAAGAACGAGATGCTGTCTATGAATCACTTACATATTCTTCTGAATTATATGTATCCGCGGGATTAATTTGGAAAACCAGTAGGAAGATGCAAGAACAAAGAATTTTTATTGGAAACATTCCTTTAATGAATTCCCTTGGAACTTCTATAGTAAACGGAATATACAGAATTGTGATCAATCAAATATTGCAAAGTCCTGGTATCTATTACCAGTCAGAATTGGATCATAACGGGATTTCGGTCTATACCGGCACCATAATATCAGATTGGGGAGGCAGGTTAGAATTAGAGATTGATAAAAAAGCAAGAATATGGGCTCGGGTGAGTAGGAAACAGAAAATATCTATTCTAGTTCTATCATCAGCTATGGGTTCGAATCTACGAGAAATTCTAGAGAATGTTTGCTACCCTGAAATTTTCTTATCTTTCTTGACCGATAAGGAGAAAAAAAAAATTGGGTCAAAAGAAAATGCTATTTTGGAGTTTTATCAACAATTTTCTTGTGTAGGTGGGGATCCAATATTTTCTGAATCCTTATGTAAGGAATTACAAAAAAAATTCTTTCACCAAAGGTGTGAATTAGGAAGGATTGGTCGCCGAAATATTAATTGGAGACTGAATCTTAATATACCTCAGAACAATATATTTTTGTTACCACGAGATATATTAGCAGCTGCCGATCATTTGATTGGGATGAAATTTGGAATGGGTACACTTGATGATATGAATCATTTGAAAAATAAACGTATTCGCTCTGTAGCGGATCTTTTACAAGACCAGCTCGGGTTGGCTCTGGCTCGTTTAGAAAATGTAGTTAAGGGAACTATCTCCGGAGCAATTAGGCATAAATTGATACCTACTCCTCAGAATTTGGTAACTTCAACTCCGTTAACAACTACTTATGAATCCTTTTTCGGATTACACCCATTATCTCAAGTTTTGGATCGAACTAATCCATTGACACAAATCGTTCATGGGAGAAAATTGAGTTATTTGGGCCCTGGCGGATTAACAGGGCGAACTGCTAATTTTCGGATACGAGATATCCATCCTAGTCACTATGGGCGTATTTGTCCCATTGACACGTCTGAAGGAATCAATGTTGGACTTATTGGATCTTTATCAATTCATGCCAGGATTGGTGTTTGGGGGTCGTTAGAAAGTCCATTTTATGAACTCGTTGAGAAATCAAAAAAAGCACGGATACGGATGCTTTTTTTATCACCAAGTCAAGATGAATATTATATGATAGCGGCAGGAAATTCTTTGGCTCTTAATCGGGGCATTCAAGAAGAACAGGCTGTTCCAGCTCGATACCGCCAAGAATTTTTGACTATCGCATGGGAGGAGGTTCATCTTCGAAGCATTTTCCCTTTCCAATATTTTTCCATTGGAGCTTCTCTAATTCCTTTTATCGAACATAATGATGCGAATCGTGCTTTAATGAGTTCTAATATGCAACGTCAAGCAGTTCCACTTTCTCGGTCCGAAAAGTGCATTGTTGGAACTGGGTTGGAACGCCAAGTGGCTTTAGATTCAGGGGTTCCCGCTATAGCCGAACACGAGGGAAAAATCCTTTATACTGACACTGAGAAGATCGTTTTTTCGGGCAATGGGGATACTGTAAGCATTCCATTAATTATGTATCAACGCTCAAACAAAAATACTTGTATGCATCAAAAACCTCAGGTTCGGCGGGGTAAATGCATTAAAAAGGGACAAATTTTAGCGGATGGTGCTGCTACAGTTGGTGGGGAACTCGCTTTGGGGAAAAATATATTAGTGGCTTATATGCCATGGGAAGGATACAATTTTGAAGATGCGGTACTCATTAGTGAGTGTCTAGTATATGGTGATATTTATACTTCTTTCCACATACGGAAATATGAAATTCAGACGCATGTGACAACCCAAGGTCCTGAAAGGATCACTAAAGAAATACCGCATCTAGAAGGCCGTTTACTCCGAAATTTAGACAAAAATGGAATTGTGATGCTAGGATCGTGGGTTGAAACGGGTGATATTTTAGTAGGTAAATTAACGCCTCAAGTGGCGAAAGAATCCTCCTATGCTCCGGAAGATAGGTTATTACGAGCCATACTTGGCATTCAGGTATCGACTTCAAAAGAAACTTGTTTAAAATTGCCTATAGGTGGTAGAGGTCGAGTTATTGATGTGAGATGGGTTCAGAAAAAGGGGGGTTCAAGTTATAACCCAGAAATAATTCGTGTATATATTTCACAGAAACGTGAAATCAAAGTAGGTGATAAAGTAGCTGGAAGACATGGAAATAAAGGTATCATTTCAAAAATTTTGCCTAGACAGGATATGCCTTATTTGCAAGACGGGAGACCCGTGGATATGGTCTTCAACCCATTAGGAGTACCCTCACGCATGAATGTAGGACAGATATTTGAATGCTCGCTTGGGTTAGCGGGAAGTCTGTTAGATAGACATTATCGAATAGCCCCTTTTGATGAGAGATATGAACAAGAGGCTTCGAGAAAACTGGTGTTTTCTGAATTATATGAAGCCAGTAAGCAAACAGCGAATCCATGGGTATTTGAACCCGAGTATCCAGGAAAAAGCCGCATTTTTGATGGAAGAACAGGAGATCGTTTTGAACAGCCTGTGATAATAGGAAAGCCCTATATCTTGAAATTAATTCATCAGGTTGATGATAAAATACACGGACGTTCTAGCGGACATTATGCACTTGTTACACAACAACCCCTTAGAGGCCGTTCCAAGCAGGGGGGGCAGCGGGTAGGCGAAATGGAGGTTTGGGCTCTAGAGGGGTTTGGTGTTGCTCATATTTTACAAGAGATGCTTACTTATAAATCTGATCATATTAGAGCGCGCCAAGAAGTGCTTGGTACCACTATCATTGGAGGAACAATACCTAAACCAGAAGATGCTCCAGAATCTTTTCGATTACTTGTTCGAGAACTACGATCTTTGGCTCTGGAACTGAATCATTTCCTTGTATCTGAGAAGAATTTCCAGATTAATAGGAAGGAAGTTTAATCGGAATGAATCACAAAATTTCTTATATGATCGATCGGTATAAACATCAACAACTCCGAATTGGATTAGTTTCTCCTCAGCAAATAAGTGCTTGGGCCACTAAAATAATACCTAATGGAGAGATAGTTGGAGAGGTCACAAAACCCTATACTTTTCATTACAAAACCAATAAACCGGAAAAAGATGGATTATTTTGTGAAAGGATTTTTGGGCCTATAAAGAGTGGAATTTGCGCTTGTGGAAATTATCGAGTGATCGGAGATGAAAAAGAAGACCCGAAATTTTGTGAACAATGTGGAGTTGAATTTGTTGATTCTCGGATACGAAGATATCAAATGGGATACATAAAACTGACATGTCCTGTAACTCATGTATGGTATTTGAAACGTCTTCCTAGTTATATTGCGAATCTT